AGAGATGTCCACCGGGGGAGGCTCTATCAGACAACAATTAGCCAATCTAGATTTACGAATTATTATAGATTCTTCATTGGTAGAATGGAAAGAATTGGAGGAAGAGGAACCCACAGGGAATGAATGGGAAGATCGGAAAGTTGGAAGAAGAAAAGATTTTTTGCTTAGACGCATGGAATTGGCTAAGCATTTTATTCGAACAAATATAGAACCAAAATGGATGGTTTTGTGTCTATTACCAGTTCTTCCTCCTGAGTTGAGACCAATCTATCATATAGATGAGGATAAACTAGTGACCTCGGATATTAATGAAATCTATAGAAGAATTATCTATCGGAATAATACTCTTACAGATCTATTAACAACAAGTATAGCTACGCCAGAAGAATTAATAATATCTCAGGAAAAATTGCTACAAGAAGCCGTGGATGCACTTCTTGATAATGGAATTTGTGGACAACCAATGAGGGATGATCATAATAGAGTTTACAAGTCGCTTTCAGATGTAATTGAAGGCAAAGAAGGAAGAGTTCGCGAGACTCTGCTTGGTAAACGGGTTGATTATTCAGGACGGTCAGTCATTGTCGTCGGCCCTTCACTTTCATTACATCGATGTGGATTGCCTCGGGAAATAGCAATAGAACTTTTCCAGGCATTTGTAATTCGCGACCTAATTAGAAAAAATATTGCTTCGAACATCGGAGTTGCTAAGAGTCAAATTCGGAAAAAAAAACCGATTGTATGGGAAATACTTCAGGAAATTCTGGATGACCATCCTGTATTGTTGAATAGAGCGCCTACTCTGCATAGATTAGGCATACAGGCATTCCTCCCTATTTTAGTGGAGGGGCGTGCTATTTGTTTACATCCATTAGTTTGTAAGGGCTTCAATGCAGACTTTGACGGGGATCAAATGGCTGTTCATGTGCCTTTATCTTTGGAAGCTCAAGCAGAGGCACGTTTACTTATGTTTTCTCATATGAATCTTTTGTCTCCAACTATTGGAGATCCCATTTCTGCACCAACTCAAGATATGCTTAGTGGACTCTATGTCTTAACGAGTGGAAATCGTCGGGGTATTTGTGTAAATAGGTATAATCCATGTAATCGCAGAAACTATCAAAATGAAGATAATAAGTATACAAAAATAAAAGAACCCTTTTTTTGTAATGCCTATGATGCAATTGGAGCTTATCGGCAAAAACGAATCAATTTAGGTAGTCCTTTGTGGCTGCGGTGGCGACTAGATCAACGCGTTATTGCTGCAAGAGAAACTCCCATCGAAATTCACTATGAATCTTTGGGGACCTATTATGAGATTTATGGACACTATCTAATAGTAAGAAGTATAAAAAAAGAAATTCTTTATATATATATTCGAACCACTCTTGGTCATATTTCTCTTTATCGAGAAATAGAAGAAGCCATACAAGGGTTTTGGCAGGGCTGTTGTAATTCTATGCTACCAGCGGGAATTCGAGTCTCACCGGGTTAACTAGGACTAGAATTGCGGAATTTCTACATGAATCAAGATCTATAAAAGGAAGTTTTCCAATCACTGACTCAAACCCATTGTCAAATTCTACTCAGCGCAATATGGAGGTACTGATGGCAGAACGACCCACTCAGGTCTTTCACAATAAAGTGATAGACGGAACTGCCATGAAACGACTTATTAGTCGATTTATTGATCACTATGGAATAGGATATACATCACATATCCTGGATCAAGTAAAGACTCTGGGTTTCCGACAAGCTACCGCCGCATCCATTTCATTAGGAATTGATGATCTTTTAACAATACCTTCTAAAAGATGGCTAGTTCAAGACGCTGAACAACAAAGTTTTATTTTGGAAAAACACCATCATTATGGGAATGTACACGCGGTAGAAAAATTACGTCAATCGATCGAGATCTGGTATGCCACAAGTGAATATTTGCGACAAGAAATGAATCCGAATTTTCGGATGACCGATCCTTTTAATCCAGTGCATATAATGTCTTTTTCGGGAGCCAGAGGAAATGCCTCTCAGGTACATCAATTAGTAGGTATGAGAGGATTAATGTCGGATCCCCAAGGACAAATGATTGATTTACCCATTCAAAGCAATTTACGTGAAGGACTCTCTTTAACAGAATATATTATTTCTTGCTACGGAGCCCGTAAAGGAGTTGTGGATACCGCTATTCGAACATCAGATGCAGGATATCTCACGCGCAGACTTGTTGAAGTAGTTCAACACATTGTTGTACGTCGAACAGATTGTGGCACCGTCCGAGGTATTTCTGTAAGTCCTCGAAATGGAATGATGGCGGACAGGATTTTTATCCAAACATTAATTGGGCGTGTATTAGCAGATCATATATATATAGGTTCGCGATGCATTGCTACTAGAAATCAAGATATTGGGGTTGGGCTTGTCAATAGATTCATAACTTTTAGAGTACAACCCATCTCTATTCGAACCCCCTTTACTTGTAGGAGTACATCTTGGATTTGTCAATTATGTTATGGCCGGAGTCCAGCTCATGATGACCTGGTCGAATTGGGAGAAGCTGTAGGTATTATTGCAGGTCAATCGATTGGAGAACCGGGCACTCAATTAACATTAAGAACTTTTCATACCGGCGGGGTATTCACAGGGGGCACTGCAGAACACGTGCGAGCCCCTTCTAATGGAAAAATAAAATTCAATGAGGATTTGGTTCATCCGACACGTACACGTCATGGACATCCTGCTTTTCTATGTTCTAGAGACTTGTATGTAACTATTGAGAGTGAAGATATTATACACAATGTGTGTATTCCGCCCAAAAGTTTTCTCTTAGTTCAAAACGATCAATATGTAGAATCAGAACAAATCATTGCTGAGATTCGCGCGAGAACATCCACTTTGAATTTGAAAGAGAAGGTTCGAAAACATATTTATTCTGACTCAGAAGGTGAAATGCATTGGAATACCGATGTGTACCATGCACCCGAATTCACATATGGTAATATTCATCTCTTACCAAAAACAAGTCATTTATGGATATTATTAGGGGAGCCCTGGAAATCCAGTCTAGGCCCCTGTTCGATCCACAAGGATCAAGATCAAATGAACGCTTATTCTCTTTCTGTTAAGCGAAGATATATTTCTAACCCCTCAGTAACTAATAATCAAGTGAGACACAAATTTTTTAGTTCGTATTTTTCTGGTAAAAATCAAAAAGGAGATAGGATTCCTGATTATTCAGAACTTAATCGAATGACATGTATTGGTCGTTGTAATCTTAGATATCCGGCCATTCTCGAGGGGAATTCTTATTTATTGGCAAAGAGGCGAAGAAATAGAGTCATCATCCCACTCGAATCAATTCAAGAAGGCGAGAACCAACTAATACCTTCTTCAGGTATCTCAATTGAAATCCCCAGAAATGGTATTCTCCGTAGAAATAGTATTCTTGCTTATTTCGATGATCCTCGCTATATCAGAAAGAGCTCGGGACTTACTAAATATGAGACCAGAGAACTTAATTCAATCGTCAACGAAGAGGATTTGATTGAGTATCGAGGAGTCAAGGTATTTTGGCCAAAATACCAAAAGGAAGTAAATCCCTTTTTTTTTATTCCCATGGAAGTCCACATTTTGTCCGAATCTTCTTCCATAATGGTACGGCACAATAGTATTATTGGGGTAGATACACAAATCACTTTAAATAGAAGAAGTCGGGTAGGCGGATTGGTCCGAGTGAAGAAAAAAGCAGAAAAAATTAAACTGATAATATTTTCTGGAGATATCCATTTTCCTGGAAAGACAAATGAGGCATTCCGATTGATACCACCAGGAGGGGGAAAACAAAATTCCAAAGAATACAAAAAATTAAAAAATTGGCTATATATCCAACGAATCAAACTTTCCAGGTATGAAAAAAAATATTTTGTTTTGGTTCAACCCGTAGTCCCATATAAAAAAACGGATGGTATAAATTTAGGAAGACTTTTCCCGCCGGATCTCTTGCAGGAAAGTGATAATCTACAACTTCGAGTTGTCAATTATATCCTTTATTACGACCCAATTCTTGAAATTTGGGACACAAGTATTCAATTAGTTCGGACTTGTTTAGTGTTGAATTGGGACCAAGACAAAAAGATTGAAAAGGCCTGTGCTTCCTTTGTTGAAATAAGGACAAATGGTTTGATTAGAGATTTTCTAAGAATCGACTTAGCAAAGTCACCTATTTTGTATACCGGAAAAAGGAACGATCTATCGGGTTCAGGATTGATCTCTGAGAATGGATCAGATCGCGCTAATGTCAATCCATTTTCTTCCATTTATTCCTATTCCAAGGCAAGGATTCAAGAATCCCTTAATCCAAATCAAGGAACTATTCATACGTTATTGAATCGAAATAAGGAATCTCAGTCTTTGATAATTTTGTCATCATCCAATTGTTCTCGAATAGGCCCATTCAACGATGTAAAATCTCCCAATATTCTAAAAGAATTAATCAAAAAAGACCCCCGAATTCCAATTAGGAATTTGTTGGGCCCCTTAGGAACAGGCTTTCCAATTTCTAATTTTGATTTATTTTCCCATTTAATAACCCATAATCAGATCTTGGTAACTAACTATTTCCAACTTGATAATTTAAAACAGATTTTTCAAATACTTAAATATTATTTACTGGATGAAAATGGTAAAATTTATAATCCCTATTCCTGCAGTAACATCATTTTGAATCCATTAAATTTGAATTGGTATTTTCTCCATTACAATTATTGTGAAGAGACATCTACAATCGTTAGTCTTGGGCAGTTTCTTTGTGAAAATGTATGTATAGCCAAAAAAGGACCCCATTTAAAATTGGGTCAAGTTCTAATTCTTCAAGTTGATTCTGTGGTAATACGATCAGCTAAGCCTTATTTGGCTACTCCAGGAGCAACTGTTCATGGACATTATGGGGAAATCATTTACGAAGGAGATACATTAGTTACATTTATATATGAAAAATCAAG